AATGATGTGCCTGAGAAAAGGGCTATTTTGATAGAATAATTAATGTACAGATGTACCATCGTTATATTTAATAGAATCAAACTATTTCCTAGAATATCAAAAATTCTAATACGTCTTATACTAAAATATAAAAAGATAAGCTAATTTAAGCTTATAGGTTCATACCCTGTTCATGAAAGTAAAATCTTTCTCTTTTTAATAAAATTATACAAAATAATATTTTTCACCTCAATGGTTATAGGAACGATCCTAGCTATTTCATCCTATTCATGATTAAGAATATGGATAGGTCTAGAAATTAATCTTTTATCAATCATCCCACTGATATCAGATAGAAAAAACATATACTCCTCAGAATCATCTCTAAAATATTTTATCACACAAGCAATAGCCTCAATAATCCTATTAATAGCTGTAATTATAATTCTAATAACAGATGAATTTATTAATCCCCTAGTAAGTTCATCATTTAGACTAATAATAAATACAGCCCTATTAACAAAATTAGGCGCAGCTCCTTTCCACTTTTGATTCCCTGAAGTTATTGAAGGATTAAGATGAATAAATTCATTAATTTTACTTACATGACAAAAAATCGCTCCAATAATACTCCTAATAAACAACAAAATAAATACTAATTTTCTGTTAACAATTATCTTTTCATCCCTAATTATTAGAACAATTATAGGATTTAACCAAATCAGACTACGAAAGATTATAGCTTTTTCTTCAATTAACCACATTGCATGAATATTGTCAACAATAATAATTTCTCTATCTACATGAACCATTTATTTTATTATTTACTCATTCATCAATATTAATATCATTACTGTAATAAACAGTACTAAATCATTCTATTTAAATCAAATAATTAACGTAATAAAAAAAAACAAAGCGATAAAGCTGCTTTTTATAATAAACTTCATATCCTTAGGAGGACTACCCCCGTTCATTGGATTCCTGCCAAAATGATTAGTAATTAATTGATTAGTACAAAATAACCTAATAACAATTGCATTTTTATTAATTATTTTAACACTAATTATACTATCAATCTACTTACGAACAATAATGCCTTCCTTAATACTAACATCCAGAGAAAATAAAATAGCAGACATCAAGTTCAAAAATCCCATTCTAATAGCTTTAAACATAACTTCCGTAACTAGGCTATTTATTTGCACCTTAATTTTTAGATTAATTTAAATCGAAGGATTTAAGTTAAAAAAACTAACAACCTTCAAAGTTGTAAATAGGAAACTTACCTAAGCCTTGGTAATTTCATAACTAAGGCTTAATCCTGCAAAAAAGTAAACTAAAACTTAATCTCGAAAAAAAACCAATTAAACAAGACCGTAACAGGATAATGTCATGTTCTACAATAATAATATAATTTCTTAAAAAAAAAAAAAAAAAAAACCTGCTTCTTCATGCCCTCTCATAAATACTCTTCTTGAATATTTTATAACAATTCGCTTAATCATCCTTGCTTTGGTATTAAAGGAAATAACTTTATTAATCAAAACATAGTAGTATAATTGGATTACTTAAACAAATTACTATAACTAGGCCCAAAAAATTCAAAACCCAAAAATTATCTTTACCTTTAAGCTTGCAACTTAAAATCATACTTGACTATTGGGTTTAATTTGGTAGCAGAACTATTAAGTTCGTATGTAAATTTACAATTTACCGCTTTCTCAGCCATACTACCGAATAAATGATTATTTTCAACTAACCACAAGGACATCGGAACACTTTATTTTATCTTTGGTGCATGATCAGGAATGGTCGGAACCTCTCTTAGACTTCTAATTCGAGCAGAACTAGGAAACCCTGGTTCATTAATTGGAGATGACCAAATCTACAACGTAATTGTAACCGCTCATGCCTTTATCATAATTTTCTTTATAGTTATACCCATTATAATTGGAGGATTTGGTAATTGATTAGTCCCATTAATACTAGGAGCTCCTGATATAGCATTCCCCCGAATAAACAATATAAGATTCTGACTTCTACCACCATCCCTAACTCTTCTTTTAATAAGAAGAATGGTAGAAAGAGGAGCAGGAACCGGATGAACAGTGTATCCCCCACTTTCATCTAATATTGCTCACGGAGGTTCTTCTGTAGACTTGGCTATTTTTAGACTTCACTTAGCAGGAATTTCATCAATTTTAGGAGCTGTAAATTTTATTACTACAGTAATCAATATACGACCTCAAGGAATAACATTAGATCGAATACCTCTTTTTGTATGGGCCGTCGTAATTACCGCAATTCTTCTACTTTTTTCACTTCCTGTACTAGCTGGAGCTATTACTATATTATTAACAGACCGAAATATTAATACATCCTTTTTTGATCCTGCAGGAGGAGGAGATCCAATTCTATATCAACATTTATTTTGATTCTTTGGACACCCAGAAGTCTATATTCTAATTTTACCTGGATTTGGAATAATTTCCCATATTATCAGACAAGAGAGAGGAAAAAAGGAAGCTTTTGGAACCCTAGGAATAATCTATGCTATAATAGCAATTGGACTTTTAGGATTTGTTGTTTGAGCCCATCATATATTTACAGTAGGAATGGACGTTGATACCCGGGCATATTTCACTTCTGCAACAATAATTATTGCAGTACCTACTGGTATTAAAATTTTCAGATGACTAGCTACCCTGCATGGAACCCAAATAAATTATAGGCCTTCTATACTTTGAGCATTAGGATTTGTATTTTTATTTACTGTAGGAGGATTAACCGGAGTAATTCTGGCTAATTCATCAATTGATATTATACTTCATGATACTTACTATGTAGTAGCCCATTTTCATTATGTTTTATCAATAGGAGCAGTTTTTGCAATTATAGGAGGTTTAGTTCACTGATTTCCTCTATTTACTGGATTGTCTTTAAACCCTAAAATATGCAAAATTCAATTTTCAGTGATATTCGTGGGGGTAAACCTTACCTTCTTTCCTCAGCACTTTTTAGGACTTAGAGGGATACCTCGACGTTACTCAGATTACCCTGATGCTTATACCTTATGAAATATTATTTCCTCAATTGGATCACTTATATCACTCGTGGGAGTATTAATGTTAATCTTTATTATATGGGAAAGATTTTCATCATCCCGTAAGTCCCTAACACCAACAAATATAACATCATCAGTAGAGTGATTACAAAATACTCCCCCAGCTGAGCATAGATACTCTGAACTTCCAATACTATCGTCATTCTAATATGGCAGAGTAGTGCAATGGATTTAAACCCCATATATAAAGTTTAACCTTTTTTTAGAAATAGCAACATGAGAACTACTTTTGTTACAAGATAGAGCTTCTCCTCTGATAGAACAACTCTCATTTTTTCATGATCACACACTTCTAATTTTAGTAATTATTACTATCTTAGTAAGACAAATAATAGCTGGTCTATTCTTTAATAAATTAACACACCGATTCCTACTAGAAGGCCAAATAATTGAAGTAATTTGGACTATCTTACCAGCTATTACATTAATTTTTATTGCCTTACCCTCACTCCGATTAATTTACATTCTTGACGAAGCTAATAATCCAACAATTTCAATTAAAGCTCTAGGACATCAATGATATTGATCATATGAATATTCAGACTTCAAAAATATTGAATTTGACTCTTATATAATTCCGGAAACAGAAATAAACAAATTTAATTTTCGGCTTCTAGATGTAGATAATCGAATAGTAATTCCTTTTCTTTCCCAAATTCGTATATTAATCTCAGCAGCCGATGTAATTCACTCATGAACTATTCCATCATTAGGAGTAAAAGTAGATGCAACTCCTGGGCGATTAAATCAAGTAAGATTTATCGCAACTCGATCAAGACTATTATACGGACAATGTTCAGAAATCTGTGGAGCAAATCATAGGTTTATACCAATTGTAGCAGAAAGAATTTCTCCTTCATTTTTCATCAAATGAATTTATAAAATAATTGAAATCTCATTAGATGGCTGAAAGTAAGTAATGGTCTCTTAAACCATATTATAGTAATTAACAAATACTTCTAATGAAAGATTTAGTTAAAAAATAACATTAGCTTGTCAAACTAAAATTAATTAAAAATTATTAATCTTTAATACCACAAATAGCACCATTAAGATGATTAACTCTTATAATTTTATTTATTTCTATACTTATTTTATTCAATATTATTAACTACTTCTCTTTCAGCTCAACCCCAGAAAAAGAAAGGAAAATTTTTAAAAAAAAATTAACAATTAACTGAAAATGATAGCAAATTTATTTTCATCATTTGATCCATCTACTAATTGAAGAACATCAATTAATTGAATAAGAACAATCCTAGGAATTTTAATTATTCCTCCAATATTTTGATTAATTCCATCCCGAATAATAATACTATGAACTAAAATCACTTCTTCTCTTCATAAAGAATTCAAAACCCTCCTAGGAAGAAAAATTAAAGGATCATCAATTGTATTTATCTCACTATTTTCTTTAATCATATTCAATAACTTTATCGGCTTATTTCCTTATATCTTCACTAGAACAAGTCATATAGTTATAACTCTTTCTCTAGCTCTCCCTTTATGACTTTCGTTTATATTATTTGGATGAATTAATAACACAATCCATATATTAGCTCATTTAGTTCCTCAAGGAACACCACCTGTACTAATACCTTTTATAGTATGTATTGAAACTATTAGAAACATAATCCGGCCCGGAACTTTAGCAATTCGTTTATCAGCTAATATAATCGCGGGACATTTACTAATAACTTTACTAGGAAATACAGGATCGATTTTATCTATTTATCTAATTAACATCTTATTAATAGTTCAAATCCTATTGTTAATTCTGGAAACAGCTGTAGCCTTAATTCAATCCTATGTATTTGCTGTTCTTAGAACCCTTTACTCTAGAGAAGTAAATTAATGTCCAACAAAAATCACCCATACCATCTAGTAGAATCTAGACCCTGACCAATCCTCGGATCCTTAAGAGCATTAATCATAATATCAGGTTTAATCAAATGATTTCATATGTATGACAACTCATTATTATTAATTGGATCAATTTCCATATTAATAATTATATTCCAATGATGACGAGATATTTCACGAGAAGGATCATTTCAAGGTCTTCATACTTACACAGTAACTATAGGATTACGATGAGGGATAATCTTATTCATTACATCAGAAGTATTCTTCTTTATTTCCTTCTTTTGGGGATTTTTTCATAATAGACTTGCACCAACTATTGAAATCGGAATATTGTGACCCCCTAAGGGAATTGAAACATTTAACCCAATTCAAATTCCCCTCCTTAATACCCTTATTCTTATTACATCAGGATTAACAGTAACTTGAGCCCATCATAGCTTAATAGAGAATAATTATAAACAAGCTCTACAAGGATTAACCTTAACAGTAGTACTGGGTATATACTTCACAGCCCTTCAAGGATACGAATATTTTGAATCTTCATTCTCAATTTCAGATGCAGCATATGGATCTTCATTCTTTGTAGCCACTGGATTCCATGGACTTCATGTAATTATTGGAACAACCTTCCTACTAGTATGTCTTATTCGACATATAAACAACCACTTCTCCCAAACTCATCACTTTGGATTTGAAGCAGCAGCTTGATATTGACACTTCGTAGATGTAGTTTGACTATTCCTTTATGTATCAATTTACTGATGAGGTAGATATTTATATAGTATAAAAATTATATTTGACTTCCAATCAAAAGATCTAACTAATAGTATAAATAATTATAATTCTTGTGTATACAGCCTTTTTAATTTTCCTAATCTGTTCTTTACTTATCGTAATTGTAAACATTGTAGCAAAAAAAACTATTATAGACCGAGAAAAAAGATCACCATTTGAATGTGGTTTTGACCCCAAATCCTCGTCACGTATGCCTTTTTCACTTCATTTCTTCTTAATCGCAATCATTTTTCTAATTTTTGATGTAGAAATTACTCTATTATTTCCCTTAATTATCTCCATAAAATTTAACAATATTATAATTTATTTTACAGTTACCTTAACTTTTATTATCATCTTATTAATTGGCCTCTTTCATGAATGAAAGCAAGGAGCCCTTGATTGAACTAAGTAGGGTAATAGTTAATAATAACATTTAATTTGCACTTAAAAATAATTGATTTAATCAATTTACCTTAAATAAGAAGCAAATTTTATGCATTTAGTTTCGACCTAAAAATTTGATTTTACTATCCTTATTTTTAATTGAAACCAAAATAGAGGTATATCACTGTTAATGATAACAATGAATTTAAATTCCAATTAAAGAAATATATAAAAAATAAGCTTCTAACTTAATTTTAAAGCAGTAAAATGTTTATATTTCTATTTATATAGTTTAATAAGAAAAAACATTACATTTTCAATGTAAAATTAATTCATTTTTATAAATACCTAAAAATTAAATAATTTCCTTAATATCTTCAATATTACGCTCTAATAAGCTATTTAGATAAATAAACAGAATAATTAACAATCAAATAACTGTTAAAATAAAAAATATTTTAATTCTATTAAATATAAATATTTGAGAAACACTAGATCTATTCTTAAGCAAATTAAAAATTTTCTGAGCACCAAAGTATTCTGTTCAACCTTGGTCTAAAGACTTATATAATAAAGAGCCTATCATTACAGGGTAATAATTAACTCCTAAAGTAGAAATAACTGGCATATTTCATATACCTGCTAAAAATCAAGAAATATGATAAAAATTCAAAGAAATACTAGAAAATGACAAAGAAAATTTAGACAATTCATAACCTACTCAAGACCCAAATAAAATTATAAAAAGAGTTATAACCTTTAAAGAAAAAGGCAAAATAATTACATAAGGATAAGGAAAAATCATTCAACTAAGAACTCTACCTATGAAAACAACAAAAAAAATTAAACCCGTCATACCCTTTAATATAATTGTTCTACTCTCAGAAATTGAACTAAGAGAAACATAATTATAATTACCTACACAAGTATAATAAACTAGACGAAATCTATAACATACAGTTAAACCAATAGAAAAGTAAAAAATAAAATAAATAAAAAAATTTAAATAACCTATAGATATTATTTCTACAATCAAATCCTTAGAATAAAACCCTCTTAAAAATGGAAGACCACATAAAGATAAATTTCTAATATTTAAGTAAACACAAGTTAAAGGCATAAGCTTAGATAACCCACCTATAAAACGAATATCCTGACAATTATTAAAATTATGAATAATATTACCAGCACATATAAAAAGCAAAGCCTTAAATAAAGCATGAGTCAATAGATGAAAAAATGCAAGTTTATAGCTTCCTAGAGCTAAAATCCTTAATATAAACCCTAATTGACTCAAAGTAGAGAGAGCAATAATTTTTTTTAAATCAAATTCAAATCTAGCCCCTAATCCAGACATAAATATAGTTATCCTCCCAATAAATAATAATATATACATTAAATTATCATCAAAAACCAAATTAAACCGAATAATCAAGTAAACCCCAGCAGTTACAAGTGTAGAAGAATGAACTAAAGAAGAAACAGGTGTTGGGGCTGCTATAGCAGCAGGAAGCCAAGAGGAGAACGGAATTTGGGCTCTTTTAGTCATAGCGGCTAAAACTACTAAGTAACTAATAACATTTATATAAAAATCTCCCTTAGCCTCATATAAATAAAATACATAATTTCAACTTCCATAATTTAATATTCAAGCAATAGCCATTAATAAAGCAACATCCCCAATACGATTACTCAAAGCAGTTAGTATACCCGCATTATAAGACTTAGAATTTTGGTAATAAATTACTAAACAATAAGAGACTAAGCCTAGTCCATCTCAACCTAATAAAATTCTAATTAAATTAGGACTAATAATTAACAATATTATAGAAAAAACAAATATAACTACAAGTATAATAAACCGATTAAGATTTAAGTCTCCAAGTATATACTCCCGACTATAATAAATTACCATTCTAGAAATAAGCAAAACAAACCTTATAAATAAAAGAGATATTCAATCAAACAAAAAAGTTATTAAAACACAAGAAGAATTAATCATAATCAAATTAAATTCTAAAAAATAAGTTAAATCCATAACCATTAAAAAACCTCTAACAAAAAAAAAGATTAAACTTAACAACAATATAAAATAAGAATAAATCAAACAAATATTCAAAATTACCTAAAATAATACTATTATATCCCTAACTCCACAAATTAGAATTTTAATTAAACTATTTAAGTAAACTCAAAGTACTATAAAATCTCTCGAAAGGACAAGCAAATTAAGAGGTAATCAGTGTAACATTAACAAAAGATACTCCCGAATGCTACAAGAAAAAAAAGAATAATAACCAGAATAATAGAAACCATGTTGACTATAAGAGTAAAGAAATAAAGAATAAACAGCCCCAAAAAAAGAAATTAACATAAGAAAAAATATATTCAACCTTCTGAAAGAAACAATTCTGTTAATAAGAATAATTTCACCTAACAAATTTAAGGACGGAGGAGCTGCTATATTAGAAGAAACAAGAAGGAATCAAAATAAAGATAATCTAGGCATCAAATTAATCAAACCCTTATTAATATACAAACTACGACTCATTAAACGCTCATAAGAAATATTAGCCAAACAAAATAAGCCAGAGGAACAAAGACCATGAGCGATTATTATAGCTAAAGAACCCCCTAAACCTCAAAAATTTAAAGTCATAATTCCAGATAAAACAAGTCCTATATGAGACACAGAAGAATAAGCAATTAAAGACTTTATATCTCTCTGACGTAAGCAAACTAAAGAAACATAAAAACCCCCTACTAATCTTAAACTAATAAAAAACAAATTAATCTTAACACCTAATAAAGTAAATATAACTATAAGACGTATTATTCCATACCCTCCTAACTTAAGTATAATTCCAGCCAAAATTATTGAACCAGATACAGGGGCCTCAACATGCGCTTTCGGTAATCACAAATGAACAAAAAATATAGGGATCTTAACAAAAAATACAAAATTAATTAGCAAGTAAATTATTAATCTATTAATACCCTCCCATAAAAAAAAATAATGTATAGAACAAAAGTGTCTATAACAAAAAAATAAAGAAATCATTATAGGTAAAGAAGCCAATAAAGTATAAAAAATAAGATATAAACCAGCTTGTAAACGTTCAGGTTGATACCCTCAACCTACAATCAAAATTAAAGTGGGGATTAAACTAACCTCAAAAAAGATATAAAAAACAAATAAATTTAAAGATCTAAAAGTCAAATACAAAGATAATATCAAAAATAAAATTACTAATAAAAAAACCTTAGATCAATTACGATAAAAATAAATTTTTTCTCTGGCAATAATTATAAGACTACAGATTCAAAAACTTAATAAAATTAGACAATAAGATAACAGATCAATACCTAACTCGCCAGAAATCATACTAAATATATTCCTAAATACAAAATTAAAAATAAAGAAAAATCTAACTAAAAATCAAACTAATTGATTAAATCAAAAACTAGAATAAAAACAAAGAGGAATCATTGAAATTAAAACAAAAATAAACCTTATCATAACAAGCTAAAACTTTGAAAATAATCATTACCGTGAGTTCGAATAAGAGAAACTAAAATTGATAATCCTAGAACCCCTTCGCAAACTCTAAAAGTTAAGAAAACTATAGAAAAAAAGTACTCATTACCCAAAAAACTCAAATAAATAAATATTATAAAATAAATAGAAACAACAACAAATTCAAGCCTAAGTAATATTAATAACAAATGCTTACGATTAGAGGCAAAAACAATTAGGCCTCTAAAAAAAGCAAACAATCCAACAAACTTAAAAATTAACATTAGTTTTTATAATTTAATTAAAATATTAGTCTTGTAAACTAAAAATAAGAAGAACTTTAAAAACATCAAGAAAAAGTTAACACTTATCATCAATTTCCAAAACTAATATTTTAAATTAAACTACTTCTTGATATAACAATACTAATAACTTTGAGAATCTTATCCTCAATAATATTCATATTAATAAATCACCCTCTATCAATAGGGTCAATTCTCCTAATTCAAACTATTATAGTAAGAATAATTACAGGAAATTTCAATCAAAACTTTTGATTCTCATATATCTTATTTCTAATTATAGTAGGAGGAATACTAATTTTATTTATATATATAACTAGAATTGCCTCAAACGAAAAATTCAAATTTAATAAAAAAATAATTGGTTTACCCCTAATAATAATCCCATTAATTATAATAGTAGAACCCTACTCAAAAAAAATAATTATAAGAAATGAAATAATACCAACAAATAAATTAATCGAGTTAACCTCATCAATATCTAAATATATTAACTTCCCTCTTAGAATAATCATTATCTTTATAATAATATATCTCCTTATTGTTCTTATCGCAACAGTAAAAATTACAAATTTTAAACAAGGATCTCTTCGGCAAATAAACTAATGAAAATACCAATACGAAAAAAATCTCCTCTAATTAAAATTATTAATGGATCATTAATTGATTTACCCTCCCCCTCTAACATTTCCCTCATATGAAACTTTGGATCATTATTAGGAATTTGCCTAGGGATTCAAATAATTACAGGAGTTTTTCTAGCCATACACTACTGTCCAAACATTGAAATAGCATTTAATAGAGTTGCCCATATTTGCCGAGACGTAAATCAAGGATGATTAATACGTACTCTTCATGCAAATGGAGCCTCCTTCTTTTTTATTTGTATTTATATACACGTAGGACGAGGAATATATTATAGATCATATAACTTAATTCTTACCTGAATAGTAGGAGTAACTATTCTATTTATAGTTATAGCAACAGCATTTCTGGGATATGTATTACCATGAGGACAAATATCATTTTGAGGGGCAACCGTTATTACAAATTTACTCTCAGCAATCCCTTACTTAGGGTCTACAATCGTACAGTGATTGTGAGGGGGATTTGCAGTCGACAATGCTACACTTACCCGATTCTTCTCATTCCACTTTCTTTTACCGTTCATTATCGCTGCAATAGTAATAATTCATTTACTTTTTCTTCACCAAACTGGATCAAATAACCCTCTAGGACTAAATAGAAATATTGATAAAATCCCCTTTCATCCCTACTTCTCATTCAAAGACATTATAGGAATAATTATTATATTAATAACCATAGTAATCTTATCAATCATAGGACCTTATCTATTAAGAGACCCTGATAACTTTACTCCTGCCAATCCTTTAGTAACTCCAGTCCATATTCAACCAGAATGATATTTCCTATTTGCTTATGCAATTTTACGATCAATTCCTAACAAATTAGGGGGAGTAATTGCTCTAGCTATATCAATCGCAATTCTGTATATTTTACCATTCTCTAATTATAAAAAATTCGCAAGAAACTCATTCTACCCAATAAATAAAATTCTATTTTGAAGTATAGTTACAATAATTATTCTATTAACATGAATTGGAGCCCGACCAGTTGAAGACCCTTTTATTTTAACAGGACAATTACTAACAGTACTATACTTTTCATATTACTTAATTAACCCACTATCTTATAAAATATGAGACAAAATAATTAAATAACTAATGAACTTGAACAAGTATATATTTTGAAAATATATGAAAGAAAAAGAACTTTCTATTAGTTTTGCTAAATTTTATTAACTATAAAAAAATAACAAAAAGAAAAAGCTTAAATCCAAAAAATAAAATTAAATAATTCAAAGAAACAGGTAAAAACCTCTTTCAAGCTAAATACATCAACTTATCATAACGAAAACGAGGAAGAGTCCCCCGAACCCAAATTCAAAAAAAAGAAACAATAACTAATTTAATAAAAAACATAAAAGAATTAATATTTCCCCCCAAAAATAGCATAACACATAATATTCTCATAAATAAAATACTAGAATATTCAGCCATAAAAATTAAAGCAAATCCACCTCTTCTATATTCAACATTAAACCCAGAAACTAATTCTGATTCACCTTCAGCAAAATCAAAAGGAGTTCGGTTAGTTTCAGCTAAACCAGAAACAACTCATATCAAACAAAGAGGAAAACATAAAAAAATAAATCAACAATAATCCTGAAAATAAATAAAATCAATTAAGTTAAACCTAAGAGTTAAAAAAATAAATCTTATAAGAATAATTGCTAATCTTACCTCATAAGAAATAGTTTGAGCAACAGACCGTAAACCACCTAATAATGAATAAGAAGAATTAGAAGATCAACCAGCCATCATAATAGTATAAACTCCTAGCCTAGCAACACTTAAAAAAAACAATAATGACAAATTAAAATTTAAATAAACAGAAAAAAAAGGTATTATCATTCATAAAAAAAGAGAAATAAACAAATTTATTAAAGGGGAAAAATAATAAATTAAATAATTAGATATAAAAGGAAAACTCTGCTCCTTAGAAAATAACTTAATAGCATCTCTAAAAGGCTGAAGAAGACCTATAAAACCAACTTTATTAGGACCTTTGCGAATTTGGATATAACCTAAAACCTTACGCTCTAACAAAGTTAAAAAAGCGACCCCTACTAAAACACACACAACTAAAACTAATATAGAAAAAAAAATCAAAACTAAATCCTTTAATAACAATATTATCTGTAAAATAAATTACATAAAAAGATTCTAAATCTATCGCACTAATCTGCCAAAATAATAACTTTATTCAAAATAAAAATATAATTTAAACATCTGGTCCTTTCGTACTAAAACATTTCAAAATTTAAAAGATAGAAACCAACCTGGCTCACGCCGGTCTAAACTCAGATCATGTAAAGTTTTAAAGGTCGAACAGACCTAATATTCCTAGCTTCTACACCAAAAATTAACTTTAATCCAACATCGAGGTCGCAAACTTTTTTATCAATAAGAGCTTTCAAAAAAAATTACGCTGTTATCCCTAAGGTAATTTAATCTTGTAGTCCAAAAAGGATCATTAAATCACTAATTAGTGTAAAAATTAAGAAAAGTTAAAAAAATTTTCGCATCACCCCAACAAAATACATTAAAAAATTAAAAAAATTTAAAACATTAAATTAATAACTATAAATATATAAAACTCTATAGGGTCTTCTCGTCTTTCTAAAAAATTTAAGCTTTTTCACTTAAAAATAAAATTCTAAAAAAATTAGTCTGAGACAGTAAATTTCTCATCAAACCATTCATTCCAGCTTCTAATTAAGAAACTAATGATTATGCTACCTTTGTACAGTCAAAATACTGCAGCCATTTAAAAATCATTGGGCAGGTCAGACCTTAAATCATAAACAAAAAGACATGTTTTTATTAAACAGGTGAAAATTTAAATTGCCGAATTCCTTAGACTAACCTGCACAATAAACATATTAATACAAAAAACTATACTAATTCAATCATTATTACATAATAAAACAAATTAAAATTAAAATTTTAATAATAAATTAAAGAAAAATAAAAATAATACTAAGAAAGTAGTTAATTATAACACCCTCTCATAAATAGAAAATTCTAATCCTATAAACTACTTATTAACAAAACCTTTTAATAAAATCAGAAGCTTATCCCCCTGAGTTTTAAACCTTAATTAAATAAATATAAAAAATAATATCTATTGAAAATAAAGGATAAATTAAATTTATCTATTAAAAAACCAGATATAATTAAAAACGAATAACGTTTCACTACTATAAAAAAATTTTAAATACTTATTAAACAGTAAAATATATTTATCTATAGCTCTTTTAATTTCGGGAAAACTATATTAATAGCAATAAATTAATCAACCCTGATACAAAAGGTACAATAAACCAAATTTTCTTTAAAATTAATAAAAACTATCCTTCACAGTAAAATAAGCTATAATTAAATAAATTGATTCAAGAAAAATTAATACAAAAAAATATACTTCTCCTATAAAAAACAAAAAAACAAAAAAAATAAAATTTTAAAATCAAATTAAATTGAATTTCACAATTAACCTTTTAGTGTAAATAAAACGCTTTTAACAAGCTCTAACTTGATCATTCCAGGCTCATTTTCCAATAAGCCTACTTTGTTACGACTTATTCCACTTTAAAGCGAAAGCGACGGGCGATATGTGCATATTTTAGAGCTAAATCAACTCCGCTAAATAAAGAATTTACTATCAAATCCAATTTATCCAAAATTCTAAAATAAAGAACCACTCATAAATGAAATGTAACCCATTTTAACTTTAACATAAACTACACCTTGATCTGAATTTATCCTTAATAAAAAATCCTAAAAATTAAAATCCTCATAAAATTCTTAACAACGACGATATATAAATTTAAAGTTAAAGTAAAAATTATCGTGGACCATCGATTAAAAAACAGGTTCCTCTGAATAGACTAAAATACCGCCAAATTGTTTAATTTTAAAGAACTTAACTAATAATAATTATAGAAAGATAATTACATCTAAAATAATAGGGTATCTAATCCTAGTTTAACATTAAGATTTATCAACCTCAGAATAAAAACAAAATTTTAATTAAATTTAAAATTCCACCTAAAAAATTTAAAACTAAAATTTAAAATTAACACTAAATTGTACTAAAAAAAATTAATTTGCATGGTTTGTATAACCGCTACTGCTGGCACAAACTATGTTCATACTAAATCAAATTTCTAATTCTAAAATAACTTAATAATTAAAACTATATACTGCTTAACTAATTCCTTTCTAAAGAAAAAACCCACTAAAATTAACATATAAATAAATAAATAAATTAAACCAAAAGCCAAAATAAAACTTTTTTCCCAAAATTATCAATATAGGAAAAAATAGACCAAGCTTTTTCTTTGCTCCTGAATCATCTAGTAAAAATTACAAATCCAAAGTCAACCAAAAACACAAGTACCCAAATATTTACTTTAAAACTTAAGCCAAAAAAAAAATAAAATAATTGAAAAATATTTTGGACCCAAATTAAGACTTTAGTTACCCAAAAAATTAGTAGGTTAAAATAACCCAAAGTTAGAGCAAATTAATCACTCCAAAACCCATAAGAATTGAAAAAGTTATAGTAAACTTTGCACCAAGAAATAGTACGCAAAAAAACCGACTTTTTAAGGACTTCGCCTGTGCGGAAAAGTCCACATTCCGAACCCCAAAAATTACTAGTGAAAAAACCAAGTGAATTCAAAACAAGCGTTTTCACATTCCAAAATTATTCAAATTTTTCGAAAAAAATCTTTCAGCCGAAATTTGAAAAAGCAAACCCCATTATTAAATCATTTAGAAATCTATTAAATTATTTACTAAAATATCAAAGCAAGGATAATTAAGCTAGTTGTTATAAAATATTCAAGAAGAGTATTTATATGAGGGTATGAAAGAGCAGGTTTTTTTTTTTTTTTTAATTAAAAATTATATTTTTAATATTATTCTGTTACGACCTTATTTTAATTAATTTTTATAATCTATTAAGTTATATAAGTACTGTGTTTCAATTTATATGTATATATATATATATAAATATTTAATATATATATATAATTTATTTCTTAATGGCTATATTCAACAATTATTATTTTCTCTCTCTTTTTTTGTAGGTCTTTATTATTTACGGTAATATTCATATATATATATAACACTAGTTTATTTATTAAATACATGATATATCTATAAATGTATATAAATTTATACAATTCTTTATATATATATACAATACATTTATTAATATTATTATATAATAATATAATTATATATTCAAATATAACTTTTATTAATATATATAATAACTTCGATTATATAATTAGTTAATTTTTATATCCTGAAGGTAAATCCAAAAAATTTAGGGTCCAAAAATGACATATTAGGGATTTATTGTTAGTTAATTTAATTTTAGTAAAATCAAAATAATCACAAAAAGTGAAAAAATGGAGTGAAATTGCTCAGTTTTTGACCTTTTTTTGATAATTCCAAAATACTGCAAAAATTCACTAACATATAGAAAAAAAAATAAATAAATCAATTAAGATCTTGTCAAAAAAAATCTTAAATTAAAAACTT